TTTCTTCTTCATATAGATAGATATAGGATCTATGGGGCAATTACTTAGAAGTACATTTTGTGCAACAGCCCTTCCTATCTGATAGAAAAGGATCCCATGATCCTGAACCGATCTTATCTGGGATCGAAAATCCCAAGTTTTTCTATGAAGAGCTGATCTAATTGTATTAGTTTCTATAATGGATTTCTTCTGTGTAATACTAATTGATAGGGCCTCATTGATAAGTGCTACAAGATCTCGCGCATTGGAACCCATGGTTATGGACCCGAATCCATTAGTATGGAACATCCTCTTTTCCAAGTGAAATCCCCTAGTATATGAAAGAATGAAAAAGTGCTTTCGTTGTTGTGGAAGAAGAAGCCTTCGTATCTTAATGCATGTATTTAATCGATTCGGAGCTATTAGAGCGGGATCCACTTTTTGGGGAATATGAGTCGAAGCAATAACAAGAATCTTTCCAGTGGAACATCTTTCACAATCCCTGGAGAGATGGTTCTCTAATAGACCGAGGGATAAGTAATTCGACTCATTCACATGCAGATCATGAATGTTTGGAATCCATATTATGCAAGGAGACATTGCTTTTGCTAATTCGAATTGAAGGGTGATATCAAATTGGTCTCTTTTTGGCGTCATATACATAGTTAGCAGCTCCGTATCAATATCAAGGTCATCATCAATATCGATATCGATATCGTCACTATCATCAATAGGATACTTGTCATCCAGGAACTTGTTCGGAAATACCGTAATGAAAGGAACATAGGAGTTTGTCGCTAGGTATTTGACCAAACAGGATCGTCCAGTTCCTATAGAACCTATCACTAAAATACCTCTAGAAGGGGATAGGGCTAAGCGGAGCGAAAAGGGTTTTCCATGAGGAGATGGGGAATGAAAACTATTAGCCCCGCACGAGGTTTGTGAATAAGCGATTGTCTGATAATGAGCAAGGAATATCCGTCTTTCTGCTAAACAGGATCTATTGAACTCATAATTCATTAGATTCTTTTTCTGAATGTCAACTAAGTATCGTAAGGAAGTTGATCCCGGTTGTTCAATCATTTGATAACCAGAGTCATTCTTTGATAAATGATCACTATGAGTCAGATTCAATAGAATTTGATCAATCCTTCTTTCTGTCGTTAAGGTGGAGAGCTGAACCAAGAATTCTCTTTCTTCATCATCAATCAAATCACTGTTCGCGACCCAGAATTCTATTTTCTCATCAATCCAATCACCGTTCACGTTTTTTTTTTTTCTTATCAATGAATAGATCTCTTTACTTGTACGACTTAGATGTCTCGTATTTCTTGAAAAAATGATTGGATTTGGTATGATACTTACAAGATCGATGAGATTTATCTTCCAATATTTCTTCTTAGAACGTATTGATTTGACCCCATAAGCGGGACCACCAGAAGCAGAACCCCGCATTTCTTCCAGAGAATCTCCTAATTGTTCCAGAACAACTAGAAAGAGATTCTTTAACCAGAAAGAATTCAGTTCAGATGTAGGATACCTATCCAGAAGTTTTCGAAATTCCATCATGTATGATGGAATCATCAAAGATTTGATCTTTTCTAACTCTGTCTGTAACTCACTAGAGGCTCGGGAAACAAAGAGAAGATGTATACGAACGAGATATCCAGCAACAATAAGAAGGAAAAAGATTGAATAGAGGAACTCCCGAGCATTTGTTGATCTCAGATGTGCCCATATCAATGGAACGGGTGACTCATTGTTTTGATGAATCCTTTCTTCGGACAGAAGAATATTCTGTAAACATTGACTCGAAATCTCACTTATCGGAGTCCATTGTGGAAGAATCTTCTGAGGAATTGGCCGTGATATATCTGATCCATGCATCATATCATGAAAAATAGGCAATGGGTCTGAAAGAGTATCTAAAAGGGTGAAATTGAGATATTTGCACCCTGTCGAAGTAAGGAACCATGGCATATATGTTTGGAACAGATTCCATTTTGAGAGATTTGAAAAAGCATTATCTCGTTGAAAGGTTCTATACATCCGCCCTTTCTCAACGCATTTCTTTAGACAAAGACTCCGTTTTTTCCTCTTTCCGGATGGTAAATACTTCTCAGAACATGGAGTGTGAATCAAACCCATGTTTGAATTGAAACTGAGATACTGATGCAAGTTATTCCCTTCTGAATCAGATAGATTCATATCTGAAAGAGGCTGACAAGAAGTTCTTTCCAAATTGACTATTTTTTCCTCCGTTAGAGGTGTTGCAGAAATGTCTGCGATCGAGTAAATAGCTCTACGAACGAATGGATCGGATCGAATTGAAAAATGGAAAGATTTGTACAATTTGTATAAGTTATACGTTTCATCACCGCTTTGTGGAAAATCGTGAGGTATGAAGATGTCAGATACCTGCGACTCGATTGGTGAAATAGTCTCTCTCTCCAAAAAAAGATCTTTTTTTTTACCGACGCACAAAGAAAAGATTTTGAGGAATTGTCCATATGTAAGATCA